TTTTGAATGCGGTAAAAGTAATTCCTAGAGAAAGAATATAAACAGGCAAAAGACTTTTCATACTTTTTTTCATCATACCTAACCTAATTACCAGGAAGAATTTGTTCTTTTTTACAAATTTGATGTTGATAAATCCACGGATCTAGAAATTCATTTCGGACACTTGAACCTTCTCAAACTGTTTCTTTTTAAGAACCAAAAAGATTTGTGCAAAAACAATAGATGCCAAGAAGAACAAAAGGCCTTGGACACGTAGTGGATCTTGAAGTACTATTTCTGCATCCCCCTGACCAAATCCACCCACATTAGGATTACTTGTTAATGGTTGATCGAGTTTGATAGATTCACCCTCTGAAACAAGAAGTTCTGGTCCTGGGGGGATAATATCAACCACTTGATGTCCATCCAATGCATCCGTTATGGTTATTTCGTACCCCCCTTTTTCTTTTCGTATGATTTTGCTTACTATACCTGTTGCCGTAGCATTATAAACTGTATTGTTACTTTTGTTCCCGTCGGGATAAATCTGACCCCTTCCCCTGTTTCCGCCTACGTATATGGGATATTTTAAGAAATGAACATCCTTATTACTAGCCGGGTCTGGGGAAAGAATAGGAAAGGTTATTTCACTATATTTTTGACCAGGAACAGGACCTATCACAAGAATATTTTTCTTAGTGGGGCGGTAGTTCTGAAAAGACAGATTGCCTATCTTTTCTTTCATCTCGGGCGAAATACGATCAGGTGGGGCTAACTCAAACCCCTCCGGTAAAATAAGAACAGCACCCACATTCAAAGCCCCTTTCTTACCATTAGCAAGAACTTGTTTCAGTTGCATATCATAAGGAATTCTAACAACCGCTTCAAATACAGTATCAGGAAGTACCGCTTGTGGAACCTCAATATCCACGGGTTTATTAGCTAAATGGCAATTGGCACATACAATACGCCCAGTTGCTTCTCGTGGATTTTCATACCCCTGCTGCGCAAAAATGGGATATGCATTTGAAATGGATGCCCCGGTTATTATATAGATCATGAGCGATACGGAAATGGATCGAGTAATCTCCTCCTTTATCCAAGAAAAAGTATTTCTAGTTTGCATGGTCCAATCATTGATCCCGAAAATTTCTACAATAAAATTAGGTAGGTCACTAGTATAGTTCCCTATCCACGATTCTGCTATTTACTTTTACTGAAAAAAATTACTGAAATAGAGGAGGAATTGTATTCCCCTGATGGGTAGAAAGAGTAAAGTAAGTACGACTTTGTTTGCATGCTTTGCTTCTATACAAAGTAAGAAGGATTATAATTGAATCCGTGAATCATTTTTCAGTCATTCATTGAATGATAAATAACTACAAGTGACGGAGATACACGATTTAAATACCGAAAGATCCAATATTTTAAAATTGTATCTAGAATGACTGGAAAGGTAGAAACAAGACCAGATATAATTTGATCATTATGAGCAAATCCAAAATCTTTGTAGATATAGCCAATCATTAGTTCCCAACCGTGGGGCGAATGGAATCCGATACATAAATCAGTTAATAAAAGAATAGAAAAAGCTTTTATTGTGTCGCTTAAATTATATAGGAATTCTTGAACCCAAGAGTTAAGAATAAAAAGTTCTTCATTCCCCAAAATAGAATAAGCACTTAGAATAACGAAACAGATTAGATTTGTCGAGACGTGCAAAATCGTATGGAGACGATCCTCATTGTGCATCTTGATCAATTGGATCGTTTCTTTGTGGATTCCTATACGAAGTTTTTGTAGATGTGTTTCCGGGTATTCTTTTATCATTTCGGCCAACAGGAAGAGTTCCTCTACTTCTATGAATTGTTCTAGAATACTCTTTTCTTGAATATCATTCAAAAAAGTTTCGGATTGCCTAGTATTCCACCAATTAGTAATCCAAGATTTCAGACTTTTATTAAATGAGAGAGAGATCCACCAGGGCAAACATACTATAGATGCAAGATATAGAAGGGGAGTGAATGCTTTCTTCTTTGCCATTTTTTCATCTGTGAATTGAATTGTTAATGAACCCACCTCATTCATTGACTTTATGTGATTTACTCTTTCTCTCAGGCATGACTTTCATTATATTCATTATATTATAAGGTAGGGGCCCATGAATCTATTCTCTGTTTTTTTTTTTGATTCAGTGCTTAGTCCTTGAATCTAAAAAGAATACAGAACTATAAAATAAGAATCCACTTTGAATTCGAATGTTCGAATGAAATATATATATATTATATATTGTTATATTGTTTCCAGATATCTCAATTGATCAAATTCGAAGCAATTGCCCTCTTTCGATAACTGCCCGAAAGATCAAATAATAAAGATTATTCTATTCAGATTTTGAGACGAAGGAGCTCCCTGTTGATATCAAGATATCAATCAAACATGTCGAAAAATCGAAAAATTTTCGCGGGTTATCTAGACTATATATAGTCTAGAGTCCAGGAATAATTGAAAAAAAGTATGAAAAATATTATGATGATCAAAAATGAGTCACAAAAAAAGACAGAAAAGTTCTCATTACGTTTATCATTATGTTATAAGAAAGAAATATACTTGTTTAGTTCTTAAGGAACACAAAAGAAAGTATAAAAGGGGAGGGACCGATTGACAAAAGGAAAGTAGAGAAAATTTACAAGATATGATCTATCTGTATCTAACGTATCAACTCCAAATATTGAAAATAAAAAGCGAAAGTCTTTATTTCGAAATACTTTGATATATGAGATGAATCCATTATTTCGATTTCTTGCTTGTTTTGTTACTGAATTAAGTTGAGTGGTTTTACATTTACAGACGCATAAAAAACAATTTTTGTGGACAAAAAAAAACAGTTTTGTTTTATGTTATGACTCTTACGTATACGTCTGCTTTGCTTTGGTTCGAATGGGCATTCTGAAGAAACTTCAGTTTAGTTCTTCTATAGAAAAAAGAGGATTCTTGGCTTGAGTTTTTTCCTCCTGCCGAGAAAGTATTTATTCTGCAAGTCATTTCAAAAGACTTCAATCGGTACACGCAAAAAATAGGACAATTCGGCAGCTTTTTGCTCAATTTCTCGTGGAGTCAAATTCTCATCAGTACGAGTCAAGGGAACGGCCCCCTGGCCTCTGATTTCCATATAAAGGACACGACGAGCATAAATACCCTCTTTAACTTCTATTCTGATGGACTGAATATCTTTCATAAGGAATCGTAGAAAGATTCGACGATTTTTTCCAGGAAAACCCCAACGAAAAATACATACTATTCCCTCTTTTCTATCGAAGCGATCATAACCACTACCTACATTCCAAAAAATCGTGCACCACAAATAGGAACTAATAAAGAGACCTGCGATCCCATAGAAAGACATCACGATTCCTTGTGGAAAAAAAACTATTTGCTGAGACGGAAATAAAGATATCAAATTCCTACCAAGATAACTCGAAGTTCCAACTAATAAAAACCCTAATGAACCAAAAAAAAGGATAAAGGCCCAGCAGAAATTGCTTGTTTTTCGAGACCCCACTATAAATTCTATCCATATAGATTCTGATCGCCAACTCATACATACTAGATCCAGTTGCATTTTATTGGAATTGAGAGAATAACCAAAAAAATTCGACTTTACTTTTTTTGTTTCCGAAGTAACTCTCATCAACTAGTACTATTTTGATATGAACTTTTAGAAGTAATTCATCAAATTGCTTAGATCTAAAATCATCCCCTTTATATGATCCCATATACAGATCTACTAGATATATAGACTTAAATTTCATACATCCGGATCGGTACCGATCCGCTTGCTATAATTCATTTCCCCCTATATCATGTTTACGTATGCATAAGAGGAGCTTTTTCATTTATGTTCGGGGAAGCCGGATGTTATACAATATTCTACTAAATAGATATCCGTGGCATCTAAGTCTTGAAAAAAAAAATAGATAAGATTTGGTCTTGGCCTTGGCCCCATCGAATCTAAAAAATCTTAGTTTTTTGAACATACAAAGATAAAGAAGCCATTGCAATTGCCGGAAATACTAGGCCTACTAAAGGCACAAAAATAGAGGGAAAGCTGCTGAAAGTTGTCATAAAATGGGTACCTCAATTTACTATTTGTACCTGTTATTGTTATATTGTCAGTTAGAAATATATCTTATAAAAATTCTAATTATATTAGAATTCGTATATTATACTAAGTATATCTAACTACTAAGTATATCTAAGTGAGTATATATATCTAATAAGTGCAAGGAATGTAGAATTAAATAAAAGGACTTGCCCATCTTTCTAAATCAAATAAAATAGGTGTATGATAAGATAATCCACTTTCTTTATTATCTTACTTTATTCTTACTTTTCTTATTATTATTATTCTATTGTTATTCTATTGTTCTTGTCTTCTAATTTGAATTTCTAATTTGAATTTAATAAAGAAAGAGTTTATTACAAATTGTCGAAAGATTCGATTCGTTAGAATCCGATCCAAGAACAGGGATTTTTAGTCAAAATAGAATTCTCGGGAGATATAGAAAGATGCAAAACTATATATTTCTATTTTTTCTATATTTGAATTATATATACATACGCAATAGAGGAAGATAAAATTCGTTTTATTTGTCTCGCCAAATTCGAATTTCATTTCACATAAGGAACAATTCGCTTTTTATCTTGTTGATAGAGGTTTACTCATTAGTAATCAGTAATATCGGTAAAAAAAAAATAATATAATAATAATAATTATCCACAGAATTTTTCGACAATTCCATTTTATGTCACAAAGTCAAAGCCCGCATAATGGGCTTTGACTTTGATTCTGATAAACTAACTAACTACCTTTTCACTACAAAGAAAATAATTTAACTTAAGACTCTACTTGATTGAATTTTGATTCAAAGGACAAAAACCGTGTAGCTGAACTAACTCACTCAGAACACCTTTTAAAGGATTACGTGGTACGATTGGATCGAATAAACCCTTATGGAATA